CTTGTCCTAATAAAATAAGAACTTTTAGTTAGTTTGTTCCAAATCATTAACTAGTTCATTATGGAATTGATTTATTATTTTCCATTTCAATAAAAAAACATTTATAGATTATAGAAAACGCTATAATATCTGACATTTTATATAAAATTAACTTGATTTTCTATTTATCGATATTTATCGAAAGGGGTAAAATAAAATTAATAAAAAAATCACTAAGATCCCTTTTATCAAACCACGTATCCTTTAACAGATTAATAACTTTAATTACTAGTCTCATTCAATTTTTAAAATGGAATTTAGGAGTATTCTTTCCTCGAGTTTGACCGGTTAGTAGAAAAAGATTAAAGTTTTCATTAGGCAATGGGTTCTTAAACCCTTTTGTGTATTTTATTCCTTATAAATTAAATAAATATTAAATGTAGAACGAAGAAAATAGACAGAGATAAAAAGGAAGGTCTTTTTTTGGATTCTTTCTTTTATTAAGTTCAACTAATTAGATTTCTATGGCATAACGGCGGATTCTATAGATATAAATGTGAATCATAAAGAACAAGAAATAAAGGTACCAATCAATAAAAATGAGTCTTTCTTACGAATATTGTATGTATATAGAAAAACTCTTTTTGTTGAAAAAATCACATATTATTTTCTTTTTCTAGTCATATTTTATACGATTTTCATAGATCCCTATATTTTTTGTTTTATGAAGAGAATATTATCTAGAGAATAAATAGATAATGAATAGTAAAGAACGATTCATTTTGACCAAAAGATGTCTTTCACATCCAACTATAACAATGAGTAACCTCTTAATTTTTAAATGGCAGTTCCAAAAAAACGTACTTCTATATCAAAAAAGCGTATTCGTAAAAATATTTGGAAAAGAAAGGGATATTGGGCAGCCTTAAAAGCGTTGTCATTAGGGAAATCTCTTTCTACCGGAAATTCAAAAGGTTTTTTTGTGCGACAAACAAATAAGTCATAAAATAAAACATTGTAACAATATGAATCGAAAGATTGGCTTATTTCACCGTTAATATGAAATTAAAAATTTCCATTACCTATTGTTTGAGGTTAATCAATATGAAATGGAACTCGCTTCGATCTTAGGATATGTAAACTAAGAATTCTTCAGTTTACTAAATTCTAAAAAAAACTTTTGAAAAAAGACAAGATGCAAGGTTTGAACTTTATTTTTAGTCTATTTTCTCATTTTGGGGTGGGGAGTCTTTTTTCCCCATCAACTTATTTGTCACAATTACAAAAATTAAAGTTTTTCTTTTTTCTCTAAATCTATAGAAGGGCAAATATAAGATCTTTAGTTAAAATTAATGAATCGTTGAAACTAATTCATTCTAGTTATTTTGAAAACTTTTTGTGTAACTTTATAACTTCTTATTTCTCGGAATTCATATAATTAATATATCAATCTCCCATATATCTCCCGCTTTCAACCCAATCAACAATGGAATATTTTGTCCAAATAATGTGTCAGTTTTGAGTAATCAAAATATAGGGTCTATTTTGTGTTCATTGATAAAATACATTTTTTAGTTCTATCACTAACTAGAGGTCGAACTTTCTAATTACAAGAGTTCGATTCGAGAAGAGCATAAACTATAACAAAGCCCTAAAGTAAATAAAACCGACACCCTAAAAAAATGAACCTTCAAATTCCTATTTGAATGAAGTTTTTTTCATCAATTTGAATCTTTACTAAAAATATTTCATTGAATTAACCCCTTCAATCTCGACGATTGACTATGAATAGGCTATTATGAGTTCGAGCAAGCCGCTATGGTGAAATCGGTAGACACGCTGCTCTTAGGAAGCAGTGCTAGAGCATCTCGGTTCGAGTCCGAGTGGCGGCAGACCATCTTGTAAAATAGATACAATATAATGAATTCCATTTCTGATTTCTATTTCAGGATTCCTCCTTTTTAACATTTTTTATGATATTTTCAACTTTAGAGCATATATTAACTCATATTTCCTTTTCAATCGTTTCAATTGTAATTACAATTCATTTGATAACCTTATTAGTCGATGAAATCATAAAACTATATGATTCGTCAGAAAAGGGAATGATAGCTATTTTTTTATGTATAACAGGATTATTAGTCACTCGTTGGATTTATTCGAGACATTTCCCACTAAGTGATTTATATGAATCATTAATCTTTCTTTCATGGAGTTTATCAGTTATTCATATAGTTCCGTATTTCAAAAAAGAGAAAAAACATTTAAGCACAATAACTGCGTCAAGTGTTATTTTTACCCAAGGCTTTGCTACTTCAGGTCTTTTAACTGAAATACATCAATCCGCAATATTAGTACCCGCTCTCCAATCCGAGTGGTTAATAATGCACGTAAGTATGATGATATTGAGCTATGCAGCTCTTCTATGTGGATCATTATTATCAGTAGCACTTCTAGTCATTACATTTCGAAAAAACAGAAATCTTTTTTGTAAAAGGAATCCTTTATTAAATGAGTCATT